GATGTTTCTACGAATAGTTGGTTTACGTTATGGGGGAAAGACATGTATATGTGATATTAGATATTAACTAGGTATATATGAACTAAAGATATATCTAATTTGCCCTACTATTGTGAATTTATATAGGGATTCCAAAGAAAGTCCTTCTGTTTCGTCTGTAATTTTGAATTTAATATTGAATGAATTTAAATCACGAAAAAGAACAAAGAATTCAAAGAAGGATTCGGAAGAAAAGAAAAAAGAAAGAAATGGAAGAACAAAAGTGGTACGGATTCACAAAATTACGTGGATAGGAACTAAAAAAAAGAGATATCGAAGTAGTTCTGATAATTCACGAATATTATTATTTCAATTCTGGGTTCTTAGTTACTTTTACTGAATAAATTTTATTGATGGAATAAGTAAGTCATAATTTATTGGTTGATTGTATCATTAACTATTTCTTTATTTTTTTTGTTTTGGTGTGAGGAACTTATCATGAATCCACTGATTTCTGCCGCTTCCGTTATTGCTGCTGGATTGGCCGTAGGGCTTGCTTCTATTGGACCTGGAGTTGGTCAAGGTACTGCTGCGGGACAAGCTGTAGAAGGGATCGCGAGACAACCAGAGGCAGAGGGAAAAATACGGGGTACTTTATTGCTTAGTCTGGCTTTTATGGAAGCTTTAACAATTTATGGACTCGTTGTGGCATTAGCACTTTTATTTGCGAATCCCTTTGTTTAATCCTACAAATAAAAGTCCATATATATTTATTTTTTTCTTTCCTTGGATTTGCTGCTCTTGCTTTTTTCGAATTATATTCAGATTTCAATTTCGTTCGGACAACAACCCATGTAAAGTAAAGGACTTATTGGGGGAAAAAGAATTGGACCACCAATTCGCTTTCTTCCTTTACTCTCTTAGTTCAATGGAACTTTTGTTTAAGAAGTATTGCAACAAAGGAGATATTTCGAAACTCACATAACATAAGACCCGATACCTAATTCTAATAAGTATCATTCTTATTGTAAATTTACAATTGAAAAAAATAAAAAAAATAAATATTATTTTTATTTTTTACTCTATTTAGTAGTATTTCGAAAAATAATAAGAAAAATACTAGAATAAATAAAAAAAAAATATAGATAATTAGTCTATCTATAAGAATCAGAAAGAGGAAATCATATGAAAAATGTAACCGATCCTTTCCTTTCCTTGGGTTATTGGCCATCCGCCGGAAGTTTCGGGTTTAATACCGATATTTTAGCAACAAATCCAATAAATCTAAGTGTAGTGCTTGGTGTATTGATTTTTTTTGGAAAGGGAGTGTGTGCGAGTTGTTTATTTCAAGAATAAGCTGGATCCAACCAACTGCACTTTATTTTTTGGTATAACTAGGAAAAAAAAAGGTGCACGATTCCGCGAATTACTTCTGAATAAATTAAGAAATCATATTTAAGAACCATAGCATTTCGTGAGTCATTGGTAAATTTACTTTGATTCTCTATCAACCTATAATGTGGGACCATTAACAAGGTTAAAGCTAAACCTTTTGAAGTCCAGATACAAGCATGGTACTCTTTCTACTATTATGTTAATACAGAAATGTTTTCAAAACAAAGAGTTGGAATTTTTTTTTCGATATAAAACACTCATGTCGATAAAAAACTGATTTGAACCTTTTATTTGATTGGAAAAAAATTAGAAAAAAAAAATAGTTATTTCAACCCCCCTTTTTTTCTCTTTTATCCAATGCTAAATTGATGACCTATGTTATGTATTGTATAAAGTAAGAGGAATTCTTTGGATTTGAAGAAAAAAAAAGAAACAACTTTGCTGACAATTATTTGTTTGGTCAGAAGAGTCCTCGGAATATTATTTTCTTGGATTAGTGTTTCAATATTTTTCTATTTGAATATGAATATAGGACAGGCTCATTACATTAAAAAAAATATATGGGAATTATCATAAGTATCATAAGTAATTGAGCGTGAGAGCCAAATGAATTGAAAGATTCATGTTTGGTTCGGGAAGGGATCGTGTAAGTTTTGAAATGAATGGAAAGATAATCTACTTTCATTAAGTGATTTATTAGATAATCGAAAACAGAGGATCTTGAAGACTATTCGAAATTCAGAAGAACTACGCGGGGGGGCCCTAGAACAGTTGGAAAACGCCCGGGTCCGCTTACGAAAAGTAGAAAAGGAAGCGGATCAGTTTCGAGTGAATGGATATTCTGAGATAGAAGGAGAAAAATTGAATTTGATTAATTCAACTTCTAAGACTTTGGAACAATTAGAAAATTACAAAAATGAAACCATTCATTTTGAACAACAAAGAGCGATTAGCGAAGTTCGACAACGGGTTTTCCAACAAGCCTTACAAGGAGCTCTAGGAACTCTGAATAGTTGTTTGAACAACGAGTTACATTTACGTACCATCAATACTAATATTGGCATGTTTGGAACCATTAAAGAAATAACGGATTAGTCCTTCTACTATAAGGCATTATTTTTTTTCT